ATTGAAGGTAATGTCAGAATTTTATATTTCTAGATATAATTCCTTCATCTATTCACTTGATCTTTTTTCTATCCATCTTATATCAATAAGATAGATTAAGGGGCAGTAGTAGAGAAAGTTATACAAAGCTATATACGAGTCATCCCCCCCTCGTTTTTTGTATTTCATTGATTGAATTTGAATTTCGTTTGATTAAGACGAAGTTCCGTAAAAACCTCCGCTTTCTTTGAAATATCATGAACAGTTCCTGTAGGTTGAGCTCCTTTTTCAAGGAAATATAGAATAGCAGGAACATTTGAATAAGTTTGATTCTTTATCGGATCATAAAAACCCACTTTCCGAAGATCTCTTCCTTCTCTTCGGGATCGAGCATCAATTGCAACGATTCGATAGACGGCTCATTGGGATAGATGTAGGTGAACAATACCCCCCCCCCCCTAGAAGCGTATAAGAAGTTTTCTCCTCGTACGGCTCGAGAAAAAATGATTCAAAGTTATGTCGATGTATAGAATTCCAATGGCAAATAGATCTATAAAATCATCAAATTCATTAGACTATGATTTAATTTAAGTCCTTTTTTTTGTTCTTCTTTCCCCAAAAATATAAAATCATTCGTACTCATAACTCAAGTTGGATAACTCTCAAATAGCTCAAAGGACAACCCTTAGGCATTTCATTTATTGAGCGGTCTCTAACCCCCTTTTTGTTTGTCTCGTTTAAAATCTATTGTATTCGTCATTCTGATCCTAATCCTAGTTTTTGAGACAATTGAAAACGGCGTTTCCTTGTTCCGGGATCCTTTATTTCTGTTTTAAATCATTGGGTTTAGACATTACTTCGATGATCCTTAATCCTTTCAAAATGGCAGCAACATACCTTTTTTTTGTGATTTATTTTTATCAAAGAATCATACGAACGGTTGATTCCCGCACGATACACTTTTGATTGAAAGTGTTCTACAAATTCAAACAAATTTTCTTTTTGGATTTTAAACTTGCTTGAATTGTATCCTTTCGTCTATATCGAAGATATACTTACAAAGTATTTCCAACTTCTTGATTGGCACTAACCCTAGATCCTTGCCCCCGAGAAATGAATCAATACTTTCTACTCGAGCTCCATCATGTACTATTTACATTACAACCCAACAAAAAAAGAAAAGAGGGGTTCTTCTAGTGGAGCAGAACAAACGATGTCGAGCCAAGAGCACCTTCATTCCTATATAACTATATAATAAAATTTGAATATAAAAAAATGGTGGGTGTAAAAATCCACAACTGATCATGTCCTTCAAGTCGCACGTTGCTTTCTACCACATCGTTTCAAACGAAGTTTTACCATAACATTCCTCTAGTTTGGAGCCGGTATGTAATTGATTCAATTATGGAACCATGAATAGTCATTGTTTTAGTCGGTACATAGTAATCTATACTTGTTTCTTTTTTTTTATGGATGTGTAGATATTTTTCTGAAGATGTCTCATCAAGAATTCAACTTAATCCCGTATTTTATTGTATGAATGCAACATTTTTTATTAGATTTTCTTATATCTATAATCTAGATAGATTATCTATCTATAAAATGATTTATATTTTTATATCTTTTATACCTATAAAATTACATATAAATATAAAATTAGATATTCTAATATCTATAATTTATCTATAATATATCTATAATATATAAATAGTATAATAATAGAATATCTATAATATATAAATAGTATAATAATAATAGAATATCTATAATTATATATATATTATTATAAATATTCTAAAATAATTATAGATATGATAAAATATAATATTATTATATATTTTATAATACATAATATAATAGACATTTATATTTATATATTTATAAAAATTTTTATAAAAATCAAATTTATATAAAAATAAAAGGATACAAATATAAAATAAATGAGTTATTTTTGAATCTGCATCTTCAAGTGACACAATAGGATAGATTCATCAATCTAATACTTCTTCAAGTACGAAAGACTAATCTAATAATAAATCATTACAAATATTTAATTGAAAAAATTGACTACTTCGACATCATTACATCATTATTTGAGTTGAATAAAGTTTTACAAACAATAAAAAAAACCGCATTTGATCCTTATAAATAAGAGAGATAAATCCATGTTTCGTTTTGAACTGAACCAACAATGATTTAAAGCAAATAGATAGATCAAAAACAAATCCAATTTCTCTTCGTTTTTTTTCGTGAAGAAGATTTAGATCCTTATTCTTTCATATGATTGATAAAATAAGAACCGAATTCTTTCATATGATTGATAAAATAAGAACCGAAAGAATAGGAGATTTCTGTATCTTAGACTGAACAATTGTTACTGGAAGTAATTATGGATATTCTATGTGAAATATTTTAATTTAAAAAATTTTAAAGATCATAAATCTTTTTCACGAAAATCGAAACCTCATTGTCGCTGAAATAGAACGATAACAAATACATACATCTAAAAATTTCCTTCCTCATTTTTTAGGTATTTTGTTATATTTTGTTTGACTTGAGGTTCAGTAATCTTTCTGTAATTTTTCCATAAGAATCTTTCCATAAAGTAAAAAGTAAATAGAATGTATGAATTGCCCCGTCTGAATTGTTACATAGATTTACAATAATAGATTTACAATAATTCATTAGAGCCAAAGACGAAATACCTAAAACTGAGGTTCAAAGAAAATGGATTTGTTACATATGTAACTTGATTGTTTGTTAATGAGATTTGTACAGACACCGATATTGAAATTGATACCTTCCACTACTGATCTATTTACTGATCTATTTCACAAATAATATGGGATGATGAATCATAAATAAAAAAAAAGATCCTCTTTTACGGGATGCTAGACTATCTTGTCTAGGTACAAAGCCAAACGAGTCTTTGTTCCTATTTTTATTTTAGTTTCCCCTAACCTAGCCTTAAGAGATTTAATCCCATTAATTGAATTCCATTAGTACCAAGAAAACCCTCTTGTTTATTTTTTAATAAAACAATCCACAGAGAATTAATAATTAGGCTACCTCATTTAAGGGATAGGGAATAATAGATAGGGAATATAGAGGCTTTTCTTTCGGATTTCGATCTAGAATGCATCATTGAGAATGCAAATGGATATGAGACGTAAGTTTTTTCTAAGTAACTAACCTTCAATATGAAGGGGATGGGCATAGAATCAAAGGCCCCTCCGACTTTTAAAGCAATCTTTATTCTGATATAATTGGTATGCTCTGGGACGGAAGGATTCGAACCTCCGAATAGCGGGACCAAAACCCGTTGCCTTACCACTTGGCCACGCCCCATTTAGATTTCTAGTCGACACTAATAAACACTAATATTGTTATTAGTCGTTCGTCAATTCCAGTCCAAATATTTATGGAATAGATTAGATTGTTGCTAGGATTTTGACACGTATAGACATAGAATTAAACTGAATTTATTGATCATTACATATAATTCAATTAAGATATTTATGAAAGTATGATTTCTTCTATTCTCTTTTGAGACTTGAAGTATTCTTGATTGGGTTAGTTAAAAGAAAAAGAAGGATTTTTTGGTCTACCCTACTTTATTCTTTTTTCCCTTATATCAATACCATATCAATAACTCAATCAAAATTCAATTATCTCCAAGAACAAAATGTTTGTTATGCTTAATATCTTTAGTTTGATCTGTATCTGTCTTAATTCTGCCCTTTATTCGAGTAATTTTTTCTTCGCCAAATTGCCCGAAGCCTATGCTTTTTTGAATCCAATCGTAGATGTTATGCCAGTCATACCTCTGTTCTTTTTTCTCTTAGCCTTTGTTTGGCAAGCCGCTGTAAGTTTTCGATGAAATATTTAATACTGCCCTAGAAAAATTCATGATTTCTTCGAGAAAAAAAATTCTAACAATTGATAAGATTAGAAAAATCTTAGATTATGAACCCTCAATTAAAACATTGAAAGTCAAAGTATCGGATAGTCGCAATAAATCTGTATCACCTCATTCTAACCCTTTCCTTTTTCCAGTGAAAGGCACTATTAATTAGGGTCCCCCACAATATCTAATTGTGGGTATGAAAGAAAATTTTGGCAATGAAAGACTCTTAATTACAAATGATTTTTTGAAAATGCTTTTCCATTTCTAGAAACTACTTCTCATGTCTTGGTGTCAAAATAGGAGTCAAAATAGGATATGTGGTATAAAAATGGAAAATCTATTCTCTTTTTCCCAAAAAATGATCTTGGAGATTGTGTAATGCTTACTCTCAAACTCTTCGTTTACACAGTAGTGATATTCTTTGTTTCTCTCTTCATCTTCGGATTCCTATCTAATGATCCGGGACGTAATCCTGGGCGTGAAGAATGAAGAATAAAAAATAAAGGCATTTTCCTTACTTGATTTTCAAATTTTCTTCGGATTTTATCTATTCCACACCTTTAACTATGAAAAAAGAAAAAGGGTTCGAGAAATTCGAAAGATAAATAAAATATCAATTCATCAATGGAAACGGAAAGAGAGGGATTCGAACCCTCGGTACGAATAACTCGTACAACGGATTAGCAATCCGCCGCTTTAGTCCACTCAGCCATCTCTCCCATACATAAAGTAAAGATTGAAAAAGTCTTTCTTTATCTTTCTTTATTATTTTTTTATCTCTTTTTATTATATAGATATATACAACTTTTATCAGCAATTCCAATTCCATAAAGTAAGGGCTCGAAAAATATATTTCCAATAGAAATATAGAAAAAAAAAGAATCTTTCTTTGAGTTTGTTCAAAAGGGCCTTTTTATTTTATTCCCACGGCCCGGATAGGTACTGACCTATCCAGGCCCTTTTTTGTTCCAATGAATCATAGATAGAAAAAAATTTATCTGATTTGAAAACAAAAATGCTTGTTATTAAAGCAACAACAATAATAAGAAGAACTATTTCCATTCCTATGATATAGAGTCAAAATAGAATCAAAATGTGAGTTCTTCTTATTATT